AAACATTCGTAGTTGGAGTAATGGTTCTAGTTACAGTAATTTTGATCTTTTATTCGGTATCAGGGACATTCGAAATTTTATCTCTGATGATACTTTTTTAGTTAGGGATATTAAGGGGGAAACTTATTCCATTTATTTTGATATTGAAAATGATCATTCTTTTTGTAGTGAACTACAAAAAAAAAATTCTAATTATTGGAATTCTAGTTATGGGAATGGATCTAAAAGTGACGATCCCCATTATGACCTTTACATGTACGATACTAAATCTAGTTTGAATAATCACATTAATAGTTGTATTGACAGTTATCTTCATTCTGAAATGCGTATTGATAATTCTGTTTTAAGTGATAGTGACAATTACAGCGATAATTACATTTTTGATGAAAGTCAGACTACCGCTAAGACAAATGGTAGGGATAAGAATCTTGAGGTCACTAAAAAATACAGCAATTTATGGATTCAATGTGAAAATTGTTATGAATTAAATTATAAGAAATTGTTGAAGTCAAAAACGAACATTTGTGATGAATGCGGATATCATTTGAAAATGAGTAGTTCAGAGAGAATCGAACTCTCGATTGATCCAGGTACTTGGGATCCTATGGATGAAGACATGGTCTCAACGGATCCCATTGAATTTCATTCGGAGGAGGAACCCTATAAAGATCGTATTCATTCTTATCAAAAAGAGACGGGGTTAACCGAAGCCGTTCAAACAGGTATAGGTCAACTAAATGGCACTCCTGTAGCAATAGGTGTTATGGATTTTAAGTTTATGGGAGGTAGTATGGGATCTGTAGTAGGAGAGAAAATCACTCGTTTGATTGAGTATGCTACTAATAAAAATCTACCCCTTATTATAATATGTGCTTCCGGCGGGGCACGCATGCAAGAAGGAAGTTTGAGCTTGATGCAAATGGCTAAAATTTCGTCGGCTTTATTTGATTATCAATCAAATAAAAAGTTATTTTATGTATCAATTCTTACATCCCCTACTACTGGGGGGGTGACAGCGAGTTTTGGTATGTTGGGAGATATCATTATTTCCGAACCCAACGCCTACATTGCATTTGCGGGTAAAAGAGTAATTGAAGAAACATTGAATACAAAAGTACCTGAGGGTTCACAAGAAGCTGAATATTTATTCGATAAGGGTTTATTTGATCCAATTGTACCACGTAATCCTTTAAAAGGCGTTCTAAGTGAGTTATTTCAGTTGCACGCTTTCTTTCCTTTGAATCAAAATTCGATCGAACAGTAAGGTCAATTATTTTTTTTGTCACAAAAAAGTAGTTAGTTGCCGTAATCAACCAAAGTAAAAATGATAAAGAATACATTATATATAATAGAATACTGGGGGTGGGGTTTTCGTGGTTGCAATACTAATTCTATAACTATATAGAATATAAAGAATCAAAAGTTGCGGATAAATTGTTTTTTTTATTTGACTTCATATTCCATTCCTGATTACTAATCAGAGAGAACCTTTATTCTATACAACATTCTTACTTCTGCTTCTGTAAATTGAAAATTTGGCAAATAAAACGAATTTTATCTTTCTTACATATGGAAAATTCTAAAAAAAAGCCTTTTGCATCTTAATATTTTTCTTGTCGGAGAGTCTCCGTTTTGACTAACAAGAGAATATCTCTTGGGATTCGTTAGAATCTTTCGGGACTTTGTAAGCAACTCTTTCTTTATTTATATTTAATTAAAAGACAAGAGCAAAAGAAAAGGTGAAGAATAAAAAAGTTGATTATCAAACATATATTTTTTATGGCGACGGCTAATTAAGTTAGTTCTACATTTCTTGAACTTAGTATATACTATACTCACTTAGATATAATTAGTATAATTATATAGAATTAGAATTCTAATTAAGTTAAGATAATTTTAGAACAATATAACAAACAGGTACAAATAGTAAATCGAGGTACCCATTCTATGACAGATATAAACCTTCCCTCTATTTTTGTGCCTTTCGTAGGCCTAGTATTTCCGGCAATTGCAATGGCTTCTTTATTTCTTCATGTTCAAAAAAACAAGATTGTTTAGGCTAGATGGTGAGGCCAAATCCCATTTTTTCACGACTTAGACTTTATTGAATCATAACACGGATATCTATCTATTTTTTTTATTGGAAAGTGGAATATGGTATAATACATGATTTCTTTCGAACATAAGTGCAAGACATGCGAAACCTGATAGAGGAGTAAATTCATTTTCACTATTTTAAAATCAATAGATCAGGACGGGTCAAGCCATGTTTGAAATAGAAAGTCAATGCTTGTAGATATCTAAGGCGGGGTCATATGAAGGGGACGGTCTTTTTTTCGATCGAACGGTTTTTATGAATTACCCCGACAGGTTCACATTCGAATAGTTCTAGTTGATGAGAGTTACTTCAGAAACAAAATAGCGTTAAGTATAAGTGAAATTCATTTTGGTTATTCTATCAATTCAATTAAGTCAAATTAAATGCAACTAGATTAGTATGAATTGGCGATCAGAACGTATACGGATAGAACTTATAAGGGGGTCTCGAAAAACAAGTAATTTCTGCTGGGCCTTTATCCTTTTTTTAGGTTCATTAGGATTTTTATTAGTTGGAACTTCCAGCTATCTTGGTAGGAATTTGATATATTTCTTTCCCTCTCAACAAATAATTTTTTTCCCGCAGGGGATCGTGATGTCGTTCTATGGGATCGCAGGTCTCTTTATTAGCTCCTATTTGTGGTGCACAATTTCGTGGAATGTAGGTAGTGGTTATGATCTATTCGATAAAAAAGAAGGAATAGTTTATATTTTTCGTTGGGGATTTCCGGGAAAAAATCGTCGCATCTCACTCCGATTCCTTATAAATGATATTCAGTCTATCAGAATAGAACTTAAAGAGGGTATTTATCCTCGTCGTGTCCTTTATCTAGAAATCAGAGGCCAGGGGGCCGTTCCTTTGACTCGTACTGATGAGAATTTGACTCCACGAGAAATGGAGCAAAAAGCTGCTGAATTGGCCTATTTCTTGCGCGTACCGATTGAAGTATTTTGAAATGAACCGAACAATGAATGTTTTCTGATTTTCGGCTGGGGGTAGAAAAACTCTACAAACCCCCCTTTGTAATAACTTTTATGCGGTATAACGTAACTAAAATTCGTCAAAACGTCCCTTCGAGTCAAAGCAAACGTATATTATATGGAACATAAAAAAAGGGGGGGGCTGTTTTTGTCTGCAAAAAATATATTTTATGCGTATAGAAATCCACTCGACGCAATTCATTAGCAACAAATAGAAATAAGGATAGATTCATTCCAAAACATTTTGAAATAAAGAAATTTTTTTATTTTCGTTTCAATATTTGATTTTGAATTGATAGGTTAGAGACAAATAGCTCATGTAAATTTATTATCTTTCTTGATGTTTCGTTTTCTCCCCTCTTTCGTTTTCTTCTCTTTAATGAATGACTCAACACCTTGCTACCCCCCCTTTTTTTTTACCATCCCATTCAGAAATTTATCTCCATTCTTTTTGTGCTATGGTAGTCAGCGAATTTTTTTGCAATATTTGTAGAGTTTTTTGTCTCGAAATCAGAATTCCTTACCTTAGGTTTTCGGGGATTCATCTAATTCATCTAAAGGAAGGAATTGCTTCGAATTTGACCAATTGAAATGGCTGGAAACTTTTTTTCGCATTTTCACATTCGAAGTGGACTCTTATTCGATTTATGTATTCTTGTAAAATTCTTCAAAATTATCAAGGACTAATTACCGAATCACAAATAAAAAACAGAGAATGATTCGATACCTTGGAATCGAACTCATTTTGGCGAAAAATAAAATATTCGATCGCGTAGAGTCGACGAATGAGGCCACTTTAGTATTAGTAAATTAACAATTTCTAAAAAATATGGCAAAAAATAAAGCATTTATTCCTTTCCTATTTCTTGTATCTACAGTCTTTTTACCCTGGTGGAGCTTTCTAACATTTAAAAAAAGTCTAGAATCTTGGGTTACGAATTGGTGGAATACCAAGCAAGCTGAAACTCTTTTGAATGATATTCCAGAAAAGAGTCTTATAGAAAAATTCCTAGAATTAGAGGAACTCCTTCTGTTGGACGAGCTGATAAAGGAATACCCGGAGACACATCTAAAAAAGCTTCGTATAGGAATCCATAAAGAAACGATTCAATTGATCAAGCTGCACAATGAAGATTGTATCCATACAATTTTGTCCTTCTCGACCAATATAATCTGTTTTGTTATTCTAAGTGGTTATTCTATTATAGGTAATAAAGAACTTATTACTCTTAACTCTTGGGTTCAGGAATTTCTATATAACCTAAGCGACACAATAAAAGCATTTTTTATTCTTTTATTAACCGATTTATGTATCGGATTCCATTCACCCCATGGTTGGGAACTCATGATTGGCTCTATCTACCAAGATTTTGGATTTTCTTATAACGATCAAATTATATCTGGCCTTGTTTCCACTTTTCCAGTCATTCTAGATACAATTTTGAAATATTTGATCTTCCGTTATTTAAATCGTGTATCCCCATCACTTGTAGTGATTTATCATTCAATGAATGACTGAAAAAAGGTCTACTGATATTAATTCAATTAATATTTTTGATACTTTGCTCTTTCTACCCATCCAAGGCAGAAAGGCCCTCCAATATTCCAGTAAATAGCAGAATCGTGGATAGGGAACTATACTAGCAACCTACCCAATTTATTGTAGAAATTCTCGGGATCAAAAATTGGAATATGCAAACTATAACTACCCTTTCTTGGATAAAAGAACAGATTATTCGATCCATTTCCGTATCACTCATTATATATATAATAACTCAGTCATCCATTTCAAATGCATATCCCATTTTTGCACAGCAGGGTTATGAAAATCCCCGAGAAGCGACCGGTCGTATTGTATGCGCCAATTGTCATTTAGCTAATAAACCCGTGGATATTGAGGTTCCACAAGCGGTTCTTCCTGA